TAGTAAGAAATATAAAAAAAGAAATTCTTTTTCTATACATTCGAACCACTGTTGGTCATATTTCGCTTTATCGAGAAATCGAAGAAGCCATACAAGGCTTTTCTCATGCCTGTTCGGCACCTAACTAAGATAAGTAATTGTATAATACCAGTGGGAATTCAGGTCTCTCCGGTTACGTTAGGATTATCGTTCCGGAATTTCTACGCCGAATCCAGTTGAGAAAGGGAAGTTTTCCAATCACTGAACTAAATCCATTGTCGAATCCTACTCAGCAGAATATGGAGGTACTTATGTCAGAACGGACCAATCTGGTCTTTCACAATAAAGCGATAGACGGAACTGCCATGAAACGACTTATTAGTCGATTAATGGATCATTTCGGAATGGCATATACATCACACATCCTAGATCAAGTAAAAACTCTGGGTTTCCAACAAGCTACCGCTACATCCATTTCATTAGGAATTGATGACCTTTTAACAATACCTTCGAAGAGGTGGCTAGTTCAAGATGCTGAACAACAAAGTTTGATTTTGGAAAACCAACACTATTTTGGGAATGTACACGCGGTAGAAAAATTACGTCAATCGATTGAAATATGGTATGCTACAAGTGAATATTTGCGACAAGAAATGAATCCGAATTTTAGGATGACTGACCCTTTTAATCCAGTTCATATAATGTCTTTTTCGGGAGCTAGGGGAAATACATCTCAGGTGCATCAATTAGTAGGTATGAGGGGATTAATGTCAGATCCTCAAGGACAAATGATTGATTTACCTATTCAAAGCAATTTACGTGAAGGACTCTCTTTAACAGAATATATAATTTCTTGTTATGGAGCACGTAAAGGAGTTGTGGATACTGCGGTACGAACATCAGATGCTGGATATCTCACGCGCAGACTTGTTGAAGTAGTCCAACACATTGTTATACGCCGAACAGATTGTGGGACCGCCCGGGGTATTTCTGTGAGTTCTCGGAACGGGATCATGCCTGAAAAGGTTTTGATTCAAACATTAATTGGTCGTGTATTATCAGATGATATATATATGGGTCCACGATGTATTGCGACTAGAAATCACGATATTGGGGTTGGGCTTGTAAATCAATTCATGCTCTTTCGAGCCCAACCAATATCTATTCGAACTCCCTTTACCTGTAGGAGTACATCTTGGATCTGTCGATTATGTTATGGGCGGAGTCCTACTCATGGCGACCTAGTTGAATTGGGAGAAGCTGTAGGTATTATTGCAGGTCAATCGATTGGAGAACCGGGTACTCAATTAACATTAAGAACTTTTCATACCGGCGGAGTATTCACGGGAGGTACTGCAGAACACGTGAGATCGCCTTCTAATGGAAAAATAAACTTCAACGAGGATTTGGTTTATCCGACACGTACACGACACGGCCATCCTGCCTTTCTATGTTCTATAGACTTGTCTGTAACTATTGAGGGTCAAGATATTGTACATAAGGTGAATATTCCATCTAAAAGTTTTCTTTTAGTTCAAAATGATCAATATGTAGAATCAGAACAAGTAATTGCTGAGATTCGCGGGGGAACATCCACTTTTAATTTTAAAGAGAAGGTTAGAAAACATATTTATTCTGATTCAACCGGAGAAATGCACTGGAGTACCGATGTCTATCATGCACCTGAATTTACATATGGTAATGTACATCTATTACCAAAAACAAGCCATTTATGGATTTTATTGGGAGGGCTGTGCAAATCCAGTTTAGTCTCCCTTTCACTTCACAAGGATCAAGATCAAGTGAACGCGCAATCTCTTTCTGTCAAGCGAAGATATACCTCGAACCTCTCAATAACAAATGATCGGGGGAAACATAAACCCTTTAGTTCGGATTTTTATGATAAAAAAAAAGTCAGGATTCCTGACTATTTAGACCCTAATCCAAATCCAATCATAGGTGCTAGCCATTGTAATCCCATACATGCGTCCATTCTCCATGAGAATTCTGGTTTATTGTCAAAGAAGCGAAGCAATAGATTTATTATTCCAATTCCATTCCAATCGATTCAAGAACGCGAGAAGGAACTAATGTCACCTACAGTTATCTCGATTGAAATCCCCATAAATGGTATTTTCCGTAGAAATAGTATTATTTCTTATTTCGATGATCCTCGATATAGAAGAAAAAGTTCGGGAATTACTAAATATGGGACTATAGAAGCGCATTCAATCGTTAAAAAAGAAGATTTCATTGAGTATCGAGGAGTCAAAGAATTAAGTTCAAAATACCAAACGAAAGTAGATCGATTCTTTTTCATTCCCGAGGAAGTGCATATCTTACCCAGTTCGTCTTCCATAATGGTACGTAACAATAGTCTCATTGGGGTAAATACACAAATCACTTTAAATAGAAAAAGCCGAGTGCGCGGGTTGGTCCGGGTGGAGAGAAAAAAAAAAAGAATTGAACTGAAAATATTTTCTGGAGATATCCATTTTCCTGGAGAGACAGATAAGATATC